TTCCCATGCCTTCCAGCTATTTTATCCCCCACTTTGATTTCACGTTTATGTGAAATATATACACGAATCCTTTCTTGATTATAATTGGAACCCCCCTTTCTACGGATCCATCTCACATCAATAACTCGGCCCCTTCCACCTATAGGTAGTCTTAGCGAAGTTTCTTTTGAAGTGGATACCTGAATGCCAAGTATAGCTCGTAATAATCTATCCTCTGGGGCATATGATGATTCATTCGCTGTCTGAGGTGTTAATTTACCTACTAAGATATCACCTGTTTCTATCCAAGATCCCAGCATAACAATTCCATTTCTGTCTAAATTTCGGAGTAAATGAGCCTCTAAATGCGGAATCTCCTTAGTTATTCTTTCAGGACCTTGGCTTGTTACATGAGTCTGAATTTCATATTTCCGGATGTGAAAAGAAGTATAAATATCTTCATAAATCAGACGTTCACTAATTAGTACTGCGTCTTCAAAATTGTAACCTTCCCATGGCATATAAGCTACTAATACATTTTTTCCTAAAGCGAGTTCCCCACCAGCTGTGGCCGCACCACCCGCTAGAATTTGTCCCTTTTTAATATATTTACCCCGCCGAACCTGAGTTTTTTGATGCATAAAAGTATTCTTGTTGGAACGTTGATACATAACTAATGGAATGCTTAGAGTATCCCCATTACTTGAGAAAACGATCTTGTGAGTATCAGTATAAATGATTTTTCCCTTGTGTTCGGCTATAGCTGAAATACCCGAATCTAGAGCCGTTTGGCCTTCCAACCCAGTTCCAACAATGCACTTTTCGGAACGAGAAAGGGGAACTGCTTGGCGCTGCATATTAGAACTCATTAAAGCTCGATTCGCATCATTATGCTCGATAAAAGGAATGAGGGAAGCTCCAATAGAAAAATATTGGAAAGGAAAAATGCTTCTAAGATGAATCTCTTCCCATGCAATAGTCAGGAATTCTTGACGATATCGAGCCGGAACAACCTGTTGTTCTTGAATACCCCGATTCAAGGCCAAAGAATTTCCTGCTGCTACCATATAATATTCATCTCTATTTGGTGATAAATAAACCATCTGTGCCTCTTTTGATCTCTCATATAATTCATAAAAAGGACTCTCTATAGATCCCCAATAACCAACCTTAACATGAGTAGCTAATGATCCAATAAGTCCAACATTGATTCCTTCGGACGTGTCAATTGGGCAAATACGTCCATAGTGACTCGGGTGAATATCTCGTATCCGAAAACTAGCAGTTCGCCCCGTCAATCCCCCCGGACCCAAATAACTCCATTTTCGCCCATGAACAATTTGTGTCAACGGATTAGTTCGATCCAAAACTTGAGATAAAGGGTGTAGGCCAAAAAACGATTCATAAGTAGTTGTTAATGAAGTTGAAGTTACCAAATTTTGAGGAGTCGGTATCAATTTATGCCTGATTGCTCCACATATAGTTCCTCGAACCGCATTTTCTAAACGAACAAGAGACAATCCGAATTGATCCTGTAATAGATCTGCGACAGAACGAATACGTTTATTTTTCAAGTGATTCATATCGTCAAGTATACCCATTCCAAATTTCATTTCAATCAAATGATCCACAGCAGCCAATAGATCTTGTGGTAACAAAAATGTATTGTTTTGGGGTATATCAAGATTCAGTCTCCGGTTTATATTTCGTCGACCAATCTTTCCTAATTCACATCTTTGGTAAAAAAATTTCTTTTGTAATTCCTTGCATAAGGACTCAGAAAATACCGGATCTCCCCCTACCCCTACACAAGCAAATTGTTGATAAAACTCCAGAATAGCATTTTCTTTTGACCCAATCTTTTTTTTCTCTTTTTCATTCGGGAAAGACAAGAAAATCTCAGGGTAACAAACATTATCTAGAATTTCTCTTATATTCGAACCCATAGCTGATGATAGAACTAGAATAGATATTTTTTGTTTTCTACTTACACGGGCCCATATCCTTGCTTTTCTGTCAATTTCTAATTCTGACCTTCCCCCCCAATCCGATATTATAGTACTGGTATAGACAGAAATTCCGTTATGTTCCAATTCTGAACGGTAGTAAATACCAGGACTTTGCAATATTTGGTTGATCACAATTCGGTATATTCCATTTACTATAGAGGTTCCAAAAGAATTCATTATAGGGATGTTCCCAATAAAAACTGTTTGTTCTTGCATATTTCTATCGGTTTTCCAAATTAAGACCGCGGGTACATATAATTCAGAAGAATATGTGAGTGATTCATATACAGCATCTCTTTCTTTTATCAAGGGCTCTACCAATTGATATGTTTCCACAAATAAATTAAATTCAATTTCTTGATCTCTATCTTCAATTTTTGGAAACTTATGAAATTCTTCCGCCAAGCCCTGATTAATGAACCTAAAAAATCCCTCAAATTGTATCTGACTAAATCCAGGTATTGTGGACATTCCTTCATTTCCATTCTGGAGCATCTTAATCTGAAGTTTCCTCTTTATTGAAAAAATCCCATTATTGGCTTAGCTCACCATTCATCGAACCATACCGATCGATCTAGCAATGATGGAATGGGTATTCTGTTTACTGAATCACATAAAATTTTAGCCAACTCTATCCATATATATCATACGTATGAACGGAAGCAAGACAGAGAAATGGAGGGCATTTTTTACGCAAGTTCGAATTTGAGCCAGGTACAAATAGAAAGAAATTAAAATTGATAAAGCATTCCTGGGAAAAAATTCTGTCATTTAGGTTGACGGAGTCTTTTATCGGTATCGGATAAGAAAATTGATCCAATTTCTACCCAATTCTTTTATTATGATATTACGATCAGGGTACAAAAAATAAAAAAGAAATGAATTTGGGAATCAATCTGCTCTCTATGAATGATATGAATGAGATAAAAACAGAAGAATCAGGAATAGTATAGAGTTTAACTATTTTTAGCACAAACGCTCAAAAAGTAATTCGCAAATCTTTTTTGGTAGTAGAATTTATAAAATACAATTGAATTGCGTACGTAATACTCATAGGAGTAATCTTTAGGAAGTACATACCGGCACATGCCGATATAGCTATCCATATATCGCATCTTTTCTCATAATTGAACTTGGTGCAACATAGGTCAAGTCGCACTCGATCAAAAATCATAATCATAATGTCTATTTTCTATTCATTCGGTATCCACGTATAAAAATTCCAGCTCTGTAGTTTACACTGTTCTGGGGTTTACATATACACATATAATATTATAATTAATATTAAAATATTAATATTTATAATATAATATTAGAAAATATAATATTAGAATATTATAATTGATTATAATTGTAATTGATAATAATTAGTCGTAAATCAATTGGATTTTTCATCCATTAAGGGAATACAAATGGAATTTGGCGACATGGCCAAGTGGTAAGGCGGGGGACTGCAAATCCTTTATCCCCAGTTCAAATCTGGGTGTCGCCTGATCAACAAAAAAAGACTTGGAAGTTTTTAATCCTGCTGATCGAACTTGACAAATTCTTGCCCCGCAAAAGCATAGGCAAGGGACTAGATCTGTCGATACTTGATTTTGAGAACCCGTAGGTCCTATAAAAGACTGTCATCTTTTTTATAAAAATTTATAAAAATCTGGTTTCTGAGTGTGGCTCAAACAGATACCAATAAATCTGAAGCAATCCAATCTTATTAATGCATTGGTTTGGGCTATTCTGAATTGAACCAAATAAAAGAAATAATGATAATTCATTCTATTCTGGGCATCAGAACTATGAAAATAAGAAGTCGTAAATCTTGGTATCCAAGGATTCCTAAGAGACACTCCATTTTGGTTCCTAAGGTTAAAGATGTGGAAAGAACTGAGCGAGGATACTTTGTATCCAAACTCAGGATAGGCTCTGAGTGCTCAGAAATGAAATCAAAATGGTTATTCTTCTTTTCTTATTTTTTTTTTTTCTTCTATTTCATTATCTATCTTATATATATATAATATAAATATAATAATAATAATAATATATATTTAAATATTTAATTTTATATTTTATTTTATTATTTCCAATTTTCCAATTCTTTCAATTTCAATAGAATCTATTGACTAAGAAATAAAGGACCTTTTTACGAGTGGATTCGTAAAATTGTTTCATCACTAGCCGTAAGTAAGAATCCTATTTTGACTCTGCACCATTGATTCCACTATAATTATGAATTAATAATGGAATAAATACTTCATTTCATAGAGATAAGGGACATCATTCACATGGATATAGTAAGTCTCGCTTGGGCTGCTTTAATGGTAGTGTTTACATTTTCTCTTTCACTTGTAGTATGGGGAAGGAGTGGGCTTTAGAGCTAGGAATATTAATATTACTAATTTAGTACTTTACTGAATAATATAATTCTATCAATTGTGATCGTTTTGCCAAAGCTGAAAAAAAAAAAATACCTTGACTTAGTTTAGTTTATCTATATTCGTTTAATTCTAAATATTAGTAAATATTAGAATTAGATAATTATATATTTTTTATATTATTATTTATTATATTATAAATATTAATTATTTAATAATTATTTAATTATTAATATTTATATTTTATTTTAGAATATATAATTTAATATAATTTATTATATAATTATATTATCTAATAATTATCTAACTAATAATTTAATATTTAATATATATTAGATATGTATAATTGATATGTATAATTATGGTATATATATATATGATGGTATTATAGTATATGCACACACTATTCTTCCTACATTAATTCTTTAGATGGACTTCCGGATACATATACATAAGCATAAAAAGAGATATAAAAAATCAGTAATTCAAGCAGTTGGTCTTGCAATTATTTTTGATGTATGTCTAATATATATTACGTCTAATATATATTACTAATAAATAATTACTTAATTACTATTAGATTATTAGTAGATTATTAGATATATATTATTATATACTTTATATACTATAGTAGATTATT